ATTTTAATTTTTCTAAATAAATTGTTCAATTTATTGTTTAATTTCATTGTATTTTATGGATCTTTTTATTTGTCTATTTTATTAAATAGAAGTTCTTGTCGTTATGGTTAAATTATTTTTGTTATTGTATTTTTATATTTAGATTATATATATCAAGTGAGAATTGCAAAATTCGCTAATTTTGTGAAATTTGAGTTTTTTTAATATATACTATTATATATATATAGATATTCATATAATATATAATTAATTTAACTATTTAGGAAATTCAGTATTTAACTCAATACTATAACCTATTATAAGTTATTTGACTTATACAAAATATAAGTCTTATTTGACATGGGGATAAAGAGTATTAACAAGTAAATCATTTATTGACATATATACTCGATCTTATATTTATCTATAAATGATTTAATATTTATTAATTTAATTATTTAAGCGATATTATATATCATATATATATTTATATTATAATAATATATTATATAAAGATACTGTAACATTTATTAACAAAATATCAATTAAAGATTCTTTATACCCTATTCCCATTTGATAATAAAAAAAAAATGGGAATAGGGTATAAAGACAATCTATTAGTTTATTCTTATTCATTATCCAATTTTTATTTTATTAATACTTGATTTTTTTATTATTTATAATTATTTATTGTAATGGTAGGGTTATCTTTGTAAGTGTTATTATTCTTTAGTTTATTTATATAGGAGTGAAAATTATATAATTGGTGAATTTTGAGAGGAGTGAAAATTAAATGTAATTTATATTTATTTTTAATTGAATTTTGATAGTATAATTTTTGAGTTTTGGTATGTCTCCTTTGTTTTTTTTCTCTTATTTAAATATTCCAATAATATTATTTTATAAACCAGTATGACAAGATTTTATATTTGAATTGAGATGAATTTGAGAGTTGTTGGTAGCATATCCAATCTAATACTATTTCATAGATAGTATTGGGCTGCATATAGGTAATTTTGCTTATATTTTGGATGATAAATAGATAGTGGATTTTATGTTGAGCTATGGGGAGGAAGTTGCTCTTGTTATTTTAGTTCTTTAATAGAATTTAATAGTTTATTTTTTAGTTACCCATTAGGGGTATTTATACTTAGTTAAAAGAGAGTATTAAAGTTTTATTCTTGCTTTATTTATTTGTTTTTATATTATTTTATATGTTAATTTTTGTATAATAATTATTTCTTAATGGATTGTTATGTATTATTTGTTTTTAAATTGATTTGCAGTAATGAATATTATATATTTAGGTTACTTTGATTTAGTTATTATTATTAATTATTGATTAAATATGTGCCAGCAATCGCGGTTATACATTGGATATGAATAAATATTTTTAGTTGTTGTGGTTATATTTGTTGAATGTTAATTTTGTTTTGATTATTAATTAGGTGGAATTATTAATATTTGTTTTTTATTATTTTGTTTTATAAGAGGCTATGAAATTTTTAGTATATAAACTAGGATTAGATACCCTATTATTTTTTATGTAAATTTTTGGTGACTGGGGTAGTATTAGTTGGTCTTGAAACCTAAAGAATTTGGCGGTGTTTTATGTCTTTTTAGAGGAATCTGTTCCGTAATCGATAGTCCGCGTTGTATCTTACTTTTTAAATTAGTTTGTATACCGCCGTTGTTGAATATTTTTTTAGAATTATTTAATTTTCTTTATTTTTTATTTGAATTTATTTCAGGTCAAGGTGCAGCTTATGAATGGAGTGGAAATGGATTACAATATTGTTTTAATATATGAATATTGTTAGTAATTACTTTTTGAAGGTGGATTTAATAGTAATTTTATGTAGATTGTTAAAATGAAATAAGTTCTGGAACATGTACATATCGCCCGTCACTCTCGTTAATTGTTTATAAGATGAGATAAGTCGTAACAAAGTAGATGTACTGGAAAGTGTATCTAGAATTATCAAGTTATCTATTAGATAGGATTTTCTTTTACATTGAAAATTTTGATGTGCAATTCATTATAATTTGATATTTTGTTATTATATTTTTTATTAATAATTTTGGTTGTTTATATTAATCATTATTTTGTTTTTGTAGTTGTTTTTAATTTAATTTTTTTAATTATAGTTTATTAGTACTGTAAGGGTATTAATTTTTAATTTTTTATAAGTTAATTTTATTTATTGTACCTTGTGTATCAGGATGTATTTATAATATTTTATTTATTTATTTTTCTCGATTTTATAAGAGTTAAGTGTATATTATATATAATGTTTTATAATTATTTTTAATATGTATTTGGTAATGAAATGTTATTCGTTTTTAATGTTATCTAGTTTTTCAGGAAATGAATTTAATTCATATGTTTTCTTTAATAATTTTATTTTCATTAATTTTATTTAAGTTTATATAAATACTTTTAGGGATAAGCTTAGTAAGTAGATTATTTATAATTAATTGATTTTATTATATTTTATGGATTTAAAAGTGATTATTGATTTGAGGATGTAAAATTTTTATTTTTTATTATTTGTTATTTGTTTTTTGATTTAAATTTTATACTGAATATAAATATTTAATTTTTTATTAATTAATATTATTTTATTATTAGTAAATTTTAATTTTTGATGTTAATTATTTTAAATTAATTCAGCAAAATTTGTGTTCGACTGTTTATCAAAAACATTTTTTCTTGATTTTTTTTTGAAGTATGACCTGCCCATTGATATAATTGTTTAACGGCCGCGGTATTTTGACTGTGCAAAGGTAGCATAATCATTAGTCTTTTAATTGGGGACTGGAATGAATGGTTAAACGAAATATATACTTTATTTATATTATTTTTTATTGAATTTGATTATTAAGTAATAAGGCTTAAATTTTGTTATGGGACGAGAAGACCCTATAGAGTTTAATATTATTAATTATTAATTTATTGGTTAGTTAATATTTTTATTAGTTTTGGTATTTGGTTGGGGTGATTATAAGATATATTTAACTCTTTTTAATTAAATAATATTGATTTGTAGTTTATTGATCCTTTATTTTGATTATAAGACTAAATTACCTTAGGGATAACAGCGTTATTTTTTTTGAGAGTTCTTATCGACAATGAAGATTGCGACCTCGATGTTGGATTAAGATAAATTTTGGGTGTAGAATTTCAATTGATTAAGTCTGTTCGACTTTTAAAATCTTACATGATCTGAGTTCAAACCGGTGTGAGCCAGGTTGGTTTCTATCTATAAATTTTGTAAATATTTCAGTACGAGAGGACCAAATATTTTAAATAATTTATTTGTTTATTTGTGTTTAATTTTAATTACTATTTTGGCAGATAAGTGTAATAAATTTAGAATTTATTAATGTAGAATTGTTTTCTATGAGTAGTATTGTTAAATGAATTATTTTTTTTTGTGGTTGTTACTTTGGTTTTGTTGATTTTTGTTATAGTTGGTGTTGCTTTTTTAACTTTGTTGGAACGTAGGGTTTTAGGCTATATTCACATTCGCAAAGGTCCAAATAAAGTTGGATTTTTGGGTATTTTACAACCTTTTGGTGATGCCATTAAATTATTTACTAGGGAACAAGTATTTCCTTCTGTATCTAATTATTTATCTTATTATTTTTCTCCTGTTTTTAGTTTATTTTTGTCTTTACTGTTGTGATTAGTTATGCCTTATTTGAGTGGTTATTATTCTTTTGAATTAGGATTTTTATTTTTTTTATGTTGTACTAGTTTAGGTGTTTATACTTTAATAATTGCTGGTTGATCTTCTAATAGTAATTATTCTTTATTAGGGGGGTTGCGAGCTGTTGCTCAAACTATTTCATATGAAGTTAGATTGGCTCTAATTTTATTATCTTTTATCTTTTTGGTTGGTAGTTACAATTTATTGGATTTTTATTATTTTCAGTATTATTTTTGATTTATTTGAATTTTTATTCCTTTGTGTATAGTGTGATTTATCTCTTGTTTGGCTGAAACAAATCGTACTCCTTTTGATTTTGCTGAGGGAGAATCTGAATTGGTTTCTGGTTTTAATATTGAATATGGGGGAGGAGGATTTGCATTAATTTTTTTGGCTGAGTATTCTAGAATTTTATTTATGAGTATATTATTTTGTGTCATTTTTTTTGGATGTGATTTAAATACTTTTTATTTTTATTTTAAATTAGTTTTTATTGGGTTTCTTTTTATTTGGGTACGGGGTACTTATCCTCGTTTTCGTTATGATAAGTTGATGTATTTAGCATGGAAGAGATTTTTACCACTGTCATTGAATTATTTATTGTTTTTTTTGGGATTTAGGGTTTTATTATTTTCTTTTTTGATTTAGTGTATAATTATGAGTATTAAAGTTAATAGAAGAATTAAACTTCTTTATTATGCTTTCAAAACATAATACTTTCTTTAAGTTTTTAACTTTATTTAATTATATTATCTCAGGTTTTTGTTGTGATTGGAATTAATAAGTAATATATAAAATATATTACTGTTAAAATTTGACCTACAATGATGTAAGGATCTTCTACTGGGCGTGCACCAATTCATGTTAATAAAATTACAATGTTTAGTATGAACCAGAATATAATTTGATTTATTGGGTAGAATTGTATTCTTCGGAATTTTGATTTTATTAAAGGTATAATAAATAGAATGGCGATTGATATAATTAGTGCAATTACTCCTCCTAATTTATTAGGGATTGATCGTAGAATTGCATATGCAAATAAGAAATATCATTCGGGTTGAATATGGATGGGGGTAACTAAAGGGTTAGCTGGTGTAAAGTTATCTGGATCTCCTAATATATAAGGTTCTATTAAAGTCAGTGTTGTTAAAATTATTATTATAATTGTAAATCCTACAATGTCTTTACTGGTAAAATATGGGTGAAATGGAATTTTATCAATATTTCTATTTAATCCTAAGGGGTTATTTGATCCTGTTTGGTGTAAAAATATTAGATGGATTATTACTACGGCTGTAATAATAAATGGTAATAAGAAATGAAATGTGAAAAATCGATTTAAGGTGGCATTATCTACTGCAAATCCTCCTCATACTCATTGAACTAAATCAATTCCAATATAAGGTACAGCTGATAATAAGTTTGTAATAACTGTAGCACCTCAAAATGATATTTGTCCTCATGGTAATACATATCCTATGAATGCTGTAGCTATTGTTAGGAATAAAATTATTACTCCTACTGATCAGGTGTAATGTAATTTATAAGATCCATAGTATATCCCACGTCCAATATGTATATAAATACAGATGAAGAATATCGATGCTCCATTAGCATGTAGGGTTCGTAATAGTCATCCATAATTTACGTCTCGACAGATGTGATTAACTGAATTAAATGCTCTTTCGATATTTGGACAATAGTGTATTGCTAAGAATAATCCTGTAATAATTTGAATTATTAAACATAATCCTAGTAGGGAACCAAAATTTCATCATGATGAAATATTTGAAGGAGTAGGTAAATCAATTAATATGTTATTTATAATTTTTAGTAGTGGGTGATTTTTTCGTAATGGTTTATTTGACATTAATTATTCATTTTTCGTAGAGGTCCTCTGAAAATATTAGTAATTTTTACAATAGCAATTAGTGTAATAAATAAATATGTTGCTATTATAGTTGTAATATAACTTGTTGAATTGTTGTATAATTTTAATAATCTATTTAATGTATTTGTATTAATTATTATAATATTTGTTGTTTCTTGATTTTCTATGATTGGATAATAATTAATTATTAATCTTGTAATTATTATGGTTATTGTAATTATAATGATTGTTTTTTTGGAGATTATTTTAATTATTTCGTTTGATGCAATTCTTGTAACATAAATAAATAGTACTATTATTCCTCCTAAAAATACTAATATTAATACATATGAAAGTCAAAATGTCTGCAATAATATACCTCTTAATAAAGATGTTAAAGTGGTTATTAATAGTAGTATTAACCCTATTGTTATGGGGTGATTTATTTGTGTAAATATTAATCTTGTTATGGTTATGTAAATTATTATTATTTTTAATATATCAGGAAATAGTTTATTTAAAAATATTAATTTTGGAGATTAATGAAAAGTTATTTTGATTTTTTCCTGAAGTTTTAGAAGATATTATCTTAGTTTTGGTTTACAAGACCAATATTTTTTTTAAATTACTAAAACTTTATTAATGTTAATATTTTTTTCTGTTATGTTTTTTTGTGGTATATGAGTTTTTAGATCTAATCGTAAACATTTATTAATTGTTTTGTTAAGATTAGAATTTGTTGTTTTAATTATTTATTTAGTTATTATTTATTATTTGTGTTTTTTTTCATTTGAATTATTTTTTGTTGTTATTTTCTTAACTTTTTCTGTTTGTGAAGGTGCATTGGGATTATCTATTTTGGTTTCAATAATTCGAAGTTTTGGTAATGATTATTTTTATAATTATAATATATTACAGTGTTAATATTTAATGTTAAGGTTTATATTTTTTATATTTTTTTTACTTTTTATTAGATTTTTTAATAGGATATGATGATTTATATGTTCATCATTATTTATTTTATCTTTTTTATTTATAATTAATTTTTCTTATTATAGTTTTTGATTTAATATTAGATATTTTTTTGGATGTGATTATGTTTCTTTTGGTTTAATTTTATTAAGTTTTTGAATTTGTGTATTAATAATTCTTGCAAGAGAATCTATTAATTTTTATAATTATTTTTCTAGTTTATTTTTATTTATAGTGGTTTTTCTTTTATTATTATTGTTATGTGTTTTTGGGAGAATATCTATGTTTTCTTTTTATCTTTTTTTTGAGAGTAGTTTAATTCCTACTTTGTTTCTTATTTTAGGGTGAGGATACCAACCCGAGCGGTTGCAAGCTGGTATTTATTTACTGTTTTATACTCTTTTGGCTTCATTACCAATATTAATTAGAATTATTTATTTTTATAATATTAACGGTTCATTAAGATATTTTTTGGTTGATTTTGATTATTATATTAATATTTTTTATTATATTAGTATAATTTTGGCATTTTTGGTCAGGATACCTATATTTTTAGTTCATTTATGACTACCTAAGGCTCATGTTGAAGCACCTGTATCAGGTTCTATAATTTTGGCGGGGGTATTATTAAAATTAGGAGGATATGGTTTAATACGATTTTTTATGTGTTTAGTTTATTTGGGGAATAAGTTTAATTTTTTATGAATTTCTATTAGTTTAGTAGGAGGTATTATTATTAGATTAATTTGTTTACGTCAAGTGGATTTAAAGTCTTTGATTGCATATTCTTCTGTTGCTCATATAGGAATTGTTATTGGTGGTTTGATAACAATATTTTATTGGGGATTTTTTGGATCTTATATTTTAATAATTGGGCATGGATTATGTTCATCTGGATTATTTTGTTTAGCTAATATTTCTTATGAACGATTAGGAAGTCGTAGTTTATTGATTAATAAGGGATTAATAAATTTTATACCCAGAATATGTATATGGTGATTTTTATTATGTTCTTGTAATATAGCGGCTCCACCTTCTTTAAATTTGTTAGGGGAAATTAGTTTATTAAATAGATTAGTTGGTTGGTGTTGATTAAGTATATTATCTTTATTTTTATTATCTTTTTTTAGAGCTGTTTATACTTTATATCTTTATTCTTATAGACAACATGGAATGGTTTATTCTGGTATTTATTGTTGTTCATTAGGATTTACTCGTGAATTTTTATTATTATTTTTGCATTGATTTCCATTAAATTTTCTTATTCTTAAGGTTGATTTTTTTGTTATTAATTTTTATTAGTTTACATTTAAATAGTTTAAATATTAAAAATATTGATTTGTGGTATCAGTGATGTATAAATATACTTTAAGTTGTGAAATATATATCAATTTGTTTAGTTAGTTTTATTTTTTTATTTATTTTTAGACTTTTATTTATTTTTTTAAGTATTCTTTTTATTTTAAATGGTTATGTTGTTTTTATTGAGTGGGAGGTTTTAACATTAAATTCTTCTAGAATTTTAATAACTATTTTGTTGGATTGAATATCCTTAATTTTTATAGGATTTGTCTTGTTAATTTCTTCTATAGTTATTTTTTATAGTAGTTATTATATACATGGTGATTATAATATAAATCGTTTTATTTGATTGGTATTATTATTTGTTTTGTCAATAATATTTTTAATTATTAGACCTAATATAATTAGTATTTTATTAGGATGAGATGGATTAGGATTGGTCTCTTATTGTTTAGTAATTTATTATCAAAATTTTAAATCTGGTAATGCGGGAATGTTAACTGCTTTATCTAATCGTATTGGGGATGTATTTTTGCTTTTAGTTATTTCTTGAATATTAAATTTTGGTAGATGAAGTTATATTTTTTATTTAGATTTTTATAAAGCTGATTTTTGTATAATGGTTGTTATGGTGATAGTAGTTATAGCAGCTATAACTAAAAGTGCTCAAATTCCTTTTTCTTCTTGATTACCTGCGGCCATAGCTGCTCCTACCCCTGTATCTGCTTTAGTTCATTCTTCCACATTAGTTACAGCTGGTGTTTATCTTTTGATTCGTTTTAGAGTTTCTTTTAATAGTTATATTTGTTCTTTTTTATTATTTATTTCTGGGTTAACTATATTTATATCTGGATTGGGAGCTAATTTTGAATATGATTTAAGGAGGATTATTGCTTTATCTACATTAAGACAATTGGGGTTAATAATAAGAGTTTTATCTATGGGTTATGCTAATTTGGCATTTTTTCATTTATTGATGCATGCATTATTTAAAGCATTATTATTTATATGTGCGGGAGTTTTTATTCATTGTATAAAAGATTCTCAGGATATTCGTTTTATGGGTAATTTATCTTTTCAAATACCTTATACTTCTTCATGTTTAATAATTTCTAATTTTTCTTTATGTGGTGTACCATTTTTGGCTGGGTTTTATTCTAAGGATTTGATGTTAGAAATAATTTCTATAAGATATTTAAATCTTTTTGGTTATATTTTATTTTATTTATCTACTGGATTGACTGTTTGTTATTCTTTTCGAATATTTTATTATGTTATATGTGGTGATTTTAATTTGAATTCTTTCTATTATATAAGAGAACATGATAATAATATTGTTATTAGAATGTTATTTTTAGTAATTATAGTTATTTTTGGGGGTTCTTTATTTAGATGAATTTTATTTTCTAGACCTGAATTAATTATTTTGCCTTTATTTTTAAGGTTAATAGTTGTTTTTGTTAGTTTATTAGGAGGAATTATTGGATTTGAATTTTCTAAATTAAATGTAGGGAATAATTTAATTTCTATAAATTTTATATTTATTACTGGTTTTTTTGGGAGAATATGATTCATACCTTATATTTTTACTTATGGTATTTGTTATTATCCTTTAATTTTGGGTTATAATTCGTATAAGATTTTTGACTCTGGTTGAAATGAGTACTTTGGTGGTCAAGGTTTATTTTATATTTTTATTTTTATAAGTAAAATTAATCAATTGTGACAATTTAATAATTTAAAAATATTTATGATGCTTTTTATTGTTTGATTTATTTTATTTTTTGTTATTTATTTTTACTTAAATAGCTTAATATAGAGCATAACATTGAAGATGTTAGGGAAATTGATTTAATTTTTAAGTAAATAATTTATGAAATTGTTCTTTATTTTTACAATGAAAGTGTAATGTTTTTATTAAACTACATAAATAGAAATATAAACGGAGTTTAACCGCTATAGTGATAAGTTAGCAGCTTTCACTTTTTACTAATTATTTCCTTAACTGGAATATATTTATTCAATTTTATTATTAACAATAATATACCTCTATTTTGGTTTCAGTTAATTTTAAAGTATGGATAAATGAATATCTTATAATTAGGTCGAAACTAATTGCAATTTATTGCTTCATACTTATAAGACAGGTTGAATACTTCAACACTTTTTAGATGCAACCCAAATGTTATGTTTAACTACTGTCCTAGTAAGCTCAATTTAAAGATCCTTGATTTCATTCATGATATAAACCTAATAAAAGAATTATTAGAAATATTATTCTAGTTATAATTCATGTTGTTAAGTTAGAATATTTTAAAATAATTACTATTGGTAATAAAAGTGCAATTTCTACGTCGAAGATAAGGAAGATTACTGCAATTAAAAAAAATCGTAGGGAAAATGGTATTCGGGCAGAGCTTTTAGGATCAAATCCACATTCAAATGGTGATGTTTTTTCTCGGTCTTCAATTATTTTTTTTGATAGAATTGTTGTTATTATTATAATAATTATTCTAATTAGTATAATTATTGTTGTTATAATTGAAATTAATATAATTACTTATTTTGTATAACAAACTTTTTGATTGGAAGTCAAATATACTTAATATATTAAATAAGTAACTACCTCATCAATAAATTGAAATATATAAGAATAATCAAACTACATCCACGAAGTGTCAATATCATGCTGCTGCTTCAAATCCAAAGTGGTGATTTGATGAAAAATGTAAGTAAATATGTCGTAATAAGCATGTTATTAGGAATGTTGAACCAATAATTACGTGTAGTCCATGGAATCCTGTTGCTATAAAGAATCTTGAGCCATAAACTGAGTCTGCAATTGTAAATCTGGCTTCAATATATTCATAAGCTTGTAATACTGTAAAATAAATTCCTAAAATTACAGTAAAAAATAATCCTTGTAATGTTTGATTATAATTGTTCTCTATTAATCTATGATGAGCTCATGTAATAGTAATTCCTGATGATAGTAGGATTGCAGTATTTAATAAGGGAATTTGTAGAGGATTAAAAGGATTAATTCCAGTAGGAGGTCATATAGATCCAATATCAATTGTAGGAGATAATCTTCTGTGAAAGAAAGCTCAAAAAAAGGAAATGAAGAAGAAAACTTCAGAAATAATAAATAGAATTATTCCTCATCGTAACCCTTTTGTCACTATTTTTGTATGTAATCCTTGATATGTACCTTCTCGTACAATATCTCGTCATCATTGGATTATAGTTAATAAAGTAATTAGTATCCCTACTAATAATAATGTTTTATCATATTGATGGAATCATTTAATTATTCCTATTATTGTTGTTAATGCTCCTAAAGCTCCTGTAAGAGGTCAGGGTCTTTGATTTACTAAATGGAATGGGTGATTTGCGTGATTTGTCATTAATTAATTTCTCTAGAATATAATGTTCTTAAAACTGCAAATACGTATGATTGAATAATTGATACTGCGGATTCTAGTAATAGAAGAAGAATTTGTGTTATAATTAGAATTGATAATAATGATATATTTAATGATGATCCTGTATTCCCTAATAGGGTTAATAATAAGTGTCCAGCAATTATATTAGCTGCTAATCGGATGGCTAAGGTACCTGGTCGAATAATATTACTAATTGTTTCAATGCAAACTATAAAAGGTATTAGAATTGGAGGTGTTCCTTGGGGGACTAAATGGGCAAATATGTGATTAGTATTATTAATTCAACCAAAGATTATAAAGGTTAATCATATTGGTAATGCTAGTGATAATGTAAGTGTTATATGACTTGTACTTGTGAAAATATAAGGAAATAATCCTATAAAATTGTTAAATATAATTATTGAAAATAATGAAATAAAAATTATTGTACTTCCTTTATTAATAAATTTATAACCAATTAATGTTTTAAATTCATTATGTAGACTTATTATAATTTTATTTCATATTATTATATATCGTGATGGGATAAACCAAAAGGTTATAGGAATTATAATGATTCCTAATATAGTTCTTAATCAATTTAATGATAAATTATTAATTGTTGATGATGGATCAAAAACTGAAAATAAATTAGTTATCATTTTCAATTTATTCTTTTATTTTTTGTTGTGGACTTTATTAATTTATTTTCTTTAACTTTAATGTTGATATAATAATTTGTAATATTGAATAATATAAAAATTAATAGAAATATAATGTATAAACTTAATCATCTTATTGGTATTATTTGTGGTATAAAGAAATATCTATTGATAATTTTAGTTTGACATGCTAATGTTATTATTTAACTAATTTCTTTAACTAGAAGTAATTGCTAATTTACTATAAAGTGGTTTAAGAGACCAATACTTGCTTTCAGTCATCTAGTTAATTTATTTTAGAAATTCAATTAATAAAATTGTCGGTTGGAATTCTTTCGATAACAATTGGTATAAATCTATGATTTGCACCGCAAATTTCTGAACATTGTCCATAGAAAACTCCTGGTCGATTAATTAGAAATCTTGATTGATTTAATCGACCAGGAGTTGCATCTGCTTTTACACCTAATCTAGGAATTGTTCATGAGTGAAGTACATCAGTGGCAGTAATAATAATTCGAATAAATACATTTATAGGAAGTGTTGCTCGATTATCTACGTCTAGTAATCGAAATGATTTATTGTTTATTTCATTAATTGGAATTATATATGAATCAAATTCTACTTTTAGGAAATCTGAGTATTCATAACTTCAATATCATTGATGGCCAATAGTCTTTAATGTTATAATTGGATTATTAATCTCGTCTATTAAATATAATAATCGTAATGATGGAATTGCAATAAAAATTAGAATAATAGCTGGTGTAATTGTTCATATTGTTTCAATTATTTGTCCTTCTAATAAATATCGATTAATTAATTTATTTTTGATTAATATAATTATTATGTAGGATACTACTATAATAATTATAGTAATAATTATTATAGTGTGATCATGAAAATAAATTAATTGTTCTATAATAGGGGAGGCTCTGTCTTGTAAATTTATATTTGATCATGTTGTCATTAATTCTAAAAAAAGTGATGACTTTATATATGGAACTTAAACCCATTGCACTTATCTGCCATAATAGAAATTAGTTATAATAGTAGGTAATTCTGAATAACTATGTTCTATTGGGGGAGTATTTTGTAGTCATTCGATAGAATTATTAGTTTGTGTTGAGAATAAGATTGTTCGATTTATTGTTATTCTTTCTCATATAATAAAAATGAATATTAAAACTCTTACAAATGAAATTATTGAGCCAATTGATGAAACTACATTTCAAGTAGTGTAGGCATCTGGATAATCTGAATATCGCCGTGGTATGCCTGCTAATCCAAGGAAATGCTGAGGAAAGAAAGTTAAATTTACTCCTGTAAATATAATTATAAATTGGATTTTTAATCATTTTGGATTTATTGATAACCCAGTAAATAAAGGGTATCATTGAATAAATCCTGCTATAATTGCAAATACTGCACCTATTGATAATACATAATGGAAATGAGCTACTACATAATATGTATCATGTAAAATAATATCAATGGAGGAATTTGCTAATACTACTCCTGTTAATCCTCCAATTGTAAATAAGAACACAAATCCTAGTGATCATAAGCATGATGGACTATAAGATAATTGTGATCCATAAACTGTTGCTAATCATCTAAAAATTTTAATTCCTGTAGGAACAGCAATAATTATTGTTGCTGATGTAAAATATGCTCGTGTATCAACATCTATTCCCACTGTGAATATATGGTGAGCTCATACTACAAATCCTAATAATCCAATTGCTAGTATTGCAAAAATTATACCTAAGTTGCCAAATGCTTCTTTTTTACCTCTTTCGTGACAAATAATATGGGAAATTATACCAAATCCAGGAAGAATTAAAATATATACTTCTGGGTGACCGAAGAATCAAAATAAATGTTGATATAAAATGGGATCACCTCCTCCTGCAGGGTCAAAGAAGGAGGTATTTAAATTTCGATCTGTTAATAATATTGTAATAGCTCCAGCTAATACTGGTAAAGACAGTAAAAGTAATAGTGCTGTAATACCCACAGCCCATACAAATAAAGGGATTTGTTCGGTTTTTATATAAATTGGTTTTATATTAATTGTAGTTGAAATAAAATTTACGGCTCCTAGAATCGATGAAATTCCTGCTAAATGTAATGAAAAGATTGCTAAGTCTACTGATGCTCCGGCATGGGCAATACCTCTTGCTAGAGGTGGGTATACAGTTCAACCTGTACCTGCTCCATTTTCGACCATTCTACTAGCTAATAATAGTGATAGTGAAGGTGGTAATAATCAAAATCTCATATTATTTATTCGTGGAAATGCTATATCTGGGGCTCCTAATATTAAAGGTACTAATCAGTTACCAAACCCTCCAATTAAAATTGGTATTACTATAAAAAAAATTATAATGAATGCGTGAGCTGTAACGATAACATTATAAATTTGATCATCTCCAATTAAAGATCCTGGTTGATTTAATTCTGCTCGAATTAATATTCTAAGTGAGGTTCCTACTATTCCTGATCATGCTCCGAAAACAAAATATATTGTTCCAATATCTTTGTGATTGGTTGAATATAACCATCGTTTCAAACGAAGTAGGATGGCTGAGATAATAAAAAGGTGATAAATTGTAAATTTATTTAGGAACTGGGAAGTTCTCCTGCTATTAATTGGATAGCTTTGTATTCAATTTATGATTGCAGAATGCAATTCTGTAGGAGTGAAAACTTGTAATTGTTCACTAAGGCTTAAAGATGCATCTTTATTTATAGCTTTGAAGGTTACAAGTTTAATTTTAACTTAAAGCCTTCGAACTACAAGTAAATTCTGAAGGGAAGAGGTAATATAATCAGACCTATAATTGTTAAAAAGATTAATGTAGTATTTAGTGGTTTAATTTTATCAATTATTTTGAGATTTCATCTGATTTTAATGTGAGTTATCAGAAATGCTGAATAAGTAATTCGTAAATAATAAAATAGTGTGATTAATGAAAAAACAATTATTGCTACTGGAATGATAATATAATCGTTGTTAATTATATGTTGAATTACAATTCATTTAGGAAAAAATCCTATAAATGGAGGGAGACCTCCTAATGACAATAAGGTAATGAATATTAAAAATTTGAACACTGAGTTATGATTTATTGTAAAGGTCTGATTAATAAAGGAAATTTTATTTAATTCGATTATTAAAATAATAGTTGATGTTATGATAATGTATATTATAAAATAAATTATTCATAGGTTATTTCTAATTAATAAGGCCGCTAATAATCAGCCTATGTGATTAATAGATGAATATGTTAATATTTTTCGTAGTGAAATTTGGTTTAAACCCCCTACTGATCCAATAATAACAGATATTAATACGATTGTTATGAGTTGGAATCTTGGTATAATTATATTTGATATTAGAATTATAGGGGCAGCTTTTTGTAGAGTTATTAAAATTAAACAATTTATTCATCTTATACCTTCTATAACTCTAGGAAATCATCAGTGTAGAGGAGCTGCCCCTCTCTTTAATAATAATGGGATTATTATTAAATTACTGTGATTAAACAATTTACTAATTAATTGAGATTTTTCTATTACTGTTAATGTTACAATAACAAACAGTAATAAGGACGATGCTAAGACCTGAACTAGGAAATACTTTATTGACGCTTCTGTAGTAAATATGTTTTCATTATTAACTATAATTGGAATAAAAGACAATAAATTAATTTCCAGGCCTATTCAAGCACCTACCCATGAATTTGATGACGTTGTTAGTAGAATTCCCCCCACTAGCGTTATATAAAATATAACTTTGGTTGAATTGTTGAGCATAAGAGAAGAGAGGATTTCCTCTATATATGGGGTATGAACCCATTAGCTTAATTAGCTTACTTTTCTTCAATAATCTGATACATTTTAGTGTAAGATGCACAAAAGTTTTTGATATTTTTAGTTATAGTTTAATTCTATTAAATGTATTTTTTTTTTGTTATGGGGGTAATGTAGGTAATACTAATTATATACATTATTTACCTTATCATGGTAATCCTTTATTCAGGCACAACATT